CATTTCCATCCCGGAGCATTTTGAGTTTCCCATTTATAAAAAAAATCCCATTCATTTTCCAAGGTTCATTCTTCATCGAACCATATGGACCGATCTAGTAATGATGTGGATTGATCTAGCAATGATGGAATCATATTCTGTTTACTGAATCACATGAAATTTTACCCAACTACATATCATAGATGGAATGTATGAAATACGTATGAGCGGAGAAATAAAGAGATTTTTCTACTTAAAATAAGATTTGTTTGCAACAGATACAAATTGAAATGAATTAATAAAACATTCCTGGAAACAAAATTCTGACGCTTAAACTTATGGAGTCTTATATAGAATATCAAAAGTGATCCAATTTCTACCTATTACTATGATATTAGGATCTGCTGATTAGGTACCAGATAAAGTAAATGGATTCAGTATTTGATCTGTTCTCTATGAATGAGATAAAGACAGAAAGGAACCTTATAGAGTTTACCTTTTTTTTTTTTAGGGCTTAACTTTTTTCGCGGATTCAGTTGTTCAAAAATGATTCGCAGAAAAGAGAGGCTTTTTTACCCATTTGTTAGTCGAATTCGTGGAATACGATTGAAGTGCACAACACAAAAGGGGTTGTATTTATTAAGCACACGAAGACCATCTGCATATCGCTTATCCCAGTTCGACTTGGGGTAACGTGGGCCGTACTATGTACTATATCATAATTTCTATTTGCTATTCAATAATATTCAATTGAAAATTGAAGCGCGCTAATTAACTTAATTCCCTGGGGGAATATCATATATAAATAAGATCCCGGATTAGGTAGATCTGTGTAACGATTTCTGTTCGGGGGTTTACATATACACATAATTGTTGTTATACTTGAAATTGAAAAGGATTCATTTTTTTTATTATTGATACTGATTAGTTGTGTATCAATTGCATTTTCTTATGCCATTAAGGAAACAAAAATGAGGATCCAAGAACTTTTCATGAATTAACAGCCAATAAGTTAATGGGTCCCGTTTTATTTGTGCTGAATTTTTTATTGTGTGACTCAAAAATTTTTTCTTTCAATAGAAAACGGGAGGGTTTTAGGCGGTGTGTGTTTTGATATACTATACAATTAATAGAAGGGTCCGGCTCCAATCAAAAAAGGGAGGATTTTTTTTCGTTTAGGTTTATTGGGAAAGAAATAAGGAAAATGGGATGCAAGATGCAAATACAATAAAAAAAGGAAAGGGGATTAAGTAATAACCTACCCAAAAAGGGAGATTTCCAGTTATTTTTATAATTTTGGCGGCATGGCCGAGTGGTAAGGCGGGGGACTGCAAATCCTTTTTCCCCAGTTCAAATCCGGGTGTCGCCTGATCAATAAAAAAACTCGAAACCCCTTTGTTTGCTTATGCTTATATAAATCGCCGAATCCTAGCATAAGAAGAGGAAAAGGACTCGAACTTCCAATACTCGCTTGATTTTAAGAAGTTGGAGGTTAAAAGACTGTCAATCTTTGCGCCTGGGATTCCAGGGAGGATTTTAGTATAGGAAGGGCTAGGCTATCAAGACTTCCATAATGTCTAATGGCCGATTCTTGAATTATATAGTTGAGTGGGGAATTGGTAGTTGTGGTAAGGGGTGGAAGATGCTTTGTATACAGACTCGCGAGAATTTATGAGTGCTTAGACATTCAGGATTGGATGAATAATTGGCTTCTTTTCTTCTTTAATATAGATTTTATAGAATAAAAATAAAGAATAAAAGTTGAAAAAAACTTCTTTATTCTTTATTCGATAACATCCAAGCAAGAATGTAATAGAAAGTCTCCCGAGTGTCTTTGTGAAATACTCGGGAGGCCACAAGGATTAGATCAAACAGTAGATAGAGATATGGGATAGATAGTGATCTATCTTGATTGTATATTGTTATGCTTTTTTATTATGAAGGGTAACAAAAGAAACAAAACAATAGGTCTTACTATTCCTCCATTTTCCATTAATAGCATTCCCTCGATAATTACAAGAAAGTAACTGTGTATCTTGCTTGTACTTAATGCTTCCAAATTCTACCAGAAATCATATATGAACTTGTTATAGGTGGAGTTATTGGATTGGTTCATCAATAGCCTTCGTTCAGAATCCCTTTTTGACTCTGTGCCATTGATTACATTAGTATTAGTGATCAATAATGGAAGAGTTTCTTCATATTCATAGAGATAGGAGACATAATTCACATGGATATAGTAAGTCTTGCTTGGGCTGCTTTAATGGTAGTCTTTACATTTTCCCTTTCACTCGTAGTATGGGGAAGAAGTGGACTCTAGGGTCATTTCTAATTTACTTGAGTTGAGTAATAAAACTGTATCAATAATTTAAGTTTCATAGATTGTTCTGCAAAGCGTTTTTAAAGAAAAATATCTTAATTTCAAAATTATAAGGGAATCCGGTTAAGGTAATGTAATAGATGAGGAATAACCTTTAAATTAAATAAAAAAAAATTTCAACGATTCCCATGTTCGTATTTT